TTATTATATATAAATCTTCTATTAGGTAGAAATTAAATATCAATAGAAATTGATATTGATCTTATGTTCTGGAATCAAAAAAAGATATTAAAAAAGTCTTTTCTATGTCTTATCTGATGACTTCGAATAAACTTTTCTATGGAGAAAGGGAATAGTGATTTATTCCTTATAGAAATAAAATAATTAGATAGAATAATTAGGAGCAAGAAGATTAAATCAGAAATATCGACAGATTTTTTTTCGGAGTTCAAAAAGAAATATCAAAATGAAAGAAAAAGCGTAGCTACTCTTTCAATTTCATCTATATCGAATTTGAATATCAGAATAGTAGATATAGTCATGATGCAATAGGTTAGGTCCACTTACTTTTATTGATTTCGAATCCAATTTTGAAGATTGATTTATGGAAAAGAAGGAAATTTGGCGATTTAAGAGATAATTTCTCATTTATTGAATTATTATTCATTATATTTCTATTCTAATATAATAAACAAATGTTCAACCTTCTAACTAAACTTTCTAACTCTATAAATAACTAGATAAAAAAAAATAGACTAATATTATATATTCTAAAGAATACTCTAGAATTCTAATAATATATATTCGAAATACTATACTATAACTAGAATAGATATAATTCGAATTTCGAATATATTCGAAAAAAAAAATATTCTAAAAAAATATAAATATATTAGATTAGAATAAAATAATTTATTATTATTAGATATTAATATTGGATATTACAATATTCTAATACTACTAATAGATTACTAATAATATATTCAAATATTCTATAGAATATTGTATTTTTTTTCTTAAAAAAAAATTTCTAAAGATAGATTCTAAACGAAAGTCGAAAAGAAACTAAAATAAAGCATTATAATATTAATTATATTAATTTTTGAAAATTTTAGAATTAATTAGAATTCTAGAGTTTCTTACTTTTGTTATTATAAATAGCAACTTCTATTCCCTCTTCAAATAGGAATACTACCGCTGGTTTTATGAAAAAACGCCAAAGCCCCTTATCGGATTTGAACCGATGACTTACGCCTTACCATGGCGTTACTCTACCACTGAGTTAAAGGGGCTCATTTGATTGAATTCTTGAATGATCTACTATGTGTATAAGATAGATCTATGAAACTAGATTAGAAATTCAATCTCTAAATCTAGAAAAAGTAAGTAACTATATTAGAAACTATATTCTAATAGAATATTAATTAAATATTAAATAAATTTTTATTAAATAAATTATTTAATTAGAATTTGAAATTAGTATTCTCGATTAGAATTATTATATTCTAATTATAAAATTAAAATGAAATTATTCTAATCGATAATGGCCTATAATGGATAATGGCGATTAGAATTAATCTTAATATAAGAATAAAAAAATTCTATGGAATCTGAAAGGGTCAAAGATTCTTCAAATCGAGTCATACCATTTTCTTATATTGACAATTTCAAAAAACTGTTCATACTATGAACATAGTATGCTGGCGGTCGGGCAAATGTGCCCCCATCGTCTAGTGGTTCAGGACATCTCTCTTTCAAGGAGGCAACGGGGATTCGACTTCCCCTGGGGGTAGGGTATTACAAACGGAAGGGGATCGTGGATTCTTTTTTTTTTAATAAAAAAATCTGGAATTGATTCTTCCTGGGTCGATGCCCGAGCGGTTAATGGGGACGGACTGTAAATTCGTTGGCAATATGTCTACGCTGGTTCAAATCCAGCTCGGCCCAATAATTCACTGATCTGCCATGAAATAAGCCTCTTGGTCTCGCGAAATGCCTGATACGGAAAAAAGGAAAAAGTTCGGATATATCTGTACTTGTTCTTTATTTTATTTGTTTTATTTCTTTTTTTTCTCAAAATTCTGATCTTGCTAATCATCTAGACTCAGATCCGGATTTGTAAGTATAAAGTCTAAGAATAAAGAGTAATGGAAAGAAAAAAGAGTCTTTTTTTTTTACTTTTTTACATTGAAAGATTTTTTTTTTTTCGATTTTGATTTGAAATAATGAGAAGATTACTAGCAATCCCTGTCCCTTTGTATCATTAAAGTGTATATCCATGTGAATATCACACTCCCCTTTCTGTTCCAAGGCGTTGATTTCAATCGAAAATCAAAATATAAATATAAAAAAGGGTTTGAATGAAATCATAATAATATGTATGCTGTACATTTTATTGCATTTCCCGGGGATTGTAGTTCAATTGGTCAGAGCACCGCCCTGTCAAGGCGGAAGCTGCGGGTTCGAGCCCCGTCAGTCCCGACGGATCTAATAATATTAAAAAAAAATGGAATAAAACAAATACATCAACTCATATCTCCCCCTTCTGCAAAAGGGGAGCAAATAGCACAATTTCATTTTCATTCCCAAGGGGATACTTCGTTTTTTTTTTTATTTATTTATTCTTATTACTTAATTCTTATGACTTATTTATTTAATATTTCTATATTTAATTCTTATTTAATTCTATTTAAATATTTTCTATACAAATTCTAGTTAATTTGAAATTTTATTTACTATTCAATTTAATTTGAATATTTGGAATATTTAATTTATTAATATTATGGAATTTATATTATTAAATAAAATTATTAAATTAATTATTATTAAATAATTAATATTTTAATATTTACATATTAAATAGTTACATAATTAAGATTTAACTATTTAATTTTTTTTCTTTTTTCAACTAGTACTGATTAATCGAAACATATGTGAATTAGTACAATTATTGGTAGCGTCATATTCAAGATTTAAAAAGATACTCTACTTAGTTTGGATTTTTCGATTACTCCTGACCCGTATAATGAAATCGAATCGAGTACCATATCTTTTCCGGTAGAGCCCCATACACAACAAAAATAAATCACACAAAAAAATCGGATTTGTACGATACAAAATAAAATGAATTTAATTTATTTGATAGAATCTTTTTTTTTAAGTATCTTTTGTCTTGGCTTCGATTTTGTCTAATCTCATTCAAATTTCAAATTGCGCACTTTTGTTTGGGTTTGGTTGTAACCAATCTAAGTGGAAAGGAAAGGTGGTTACATGATACGTCTCCCATGATTGTACAAAGAAGTCAAGAATTTTTTATTTTTTCGAGAAAAGAATATGAAAAATTAAAAAAAGTAAAGTAAATAAATTTGCAATTGAATCAAGAATCTGTTTTTAAATTCGGTATGGATAAACAATCTTTATATGTTATACTATTGAATTCTCGACAATGAAGCGATTTGATAGCTCAGATATTGTTATTCATGATATTGATCCAATTCAATATCATCGAGATGGAATTCATCCCATTGAATTTAGAGTAGAGGCGAAAGATTTAGTATCTCTATGGGATTTAATCCCGAGTTTTTGCGAAGTAAAGAAAAATGAAAGAAACGATGAGATTATGGAAGTAAATATTCTTGCATTTATTGCTACTGCATTGTTTATTCTAGTTCCTACTGCTTTTTTACTTATAATATACGTAAAAACAGTTAGTCAAGGTGATTAATTTGAATGAAACTTGACTTCTTAGTTTTTATCAATGATTGACGGAATAAAATGAAAAGGATTACTAGTTTTCGTTTTAGATGAAATAAATAGACTAGAATTAGCAGTATTCTATGAGATCCCATAGTATGATAGAAAGAAATCTTTTTTTTTTTCTATCATATTCCCTTTTTTTGGTATTCTAATGTATAAAGTTATACTGTATGAAGATATAGGTTTAGTATAGATATAGATTAATCTAGAATCTCATATTGATATATCTAGATATCAATTATCTATATGGAATGTACATAATGTCCCAATTCTATTTCTTCATCTATTTGTGTTGATTCTAATTAATCTGAAATAGTCGAAAGGCAGTTCTTACTTTTATTATTCTAATTCCTATAGTTCTGATTATTTTCAATATGAATCCCAACATCCACTGAAAGAATAAAATCAATAAAAAAAAGTAAAAAATCTGGACATATAGTAATATTAATTATTAATAAAAGAAAATCAAGAAATCTTTTTTTAACTTTAACATTTAGAAGAAAGAATTGATCGAGCAGTTGACAGATCATCCAAGGAAAGGAGTTCTATAAAAACTTTTAAGGTTTCAACAAAACAAAAAGGATTAGTAAACCCTGCCCGTTTTTAATCCTTGAATCATGATATGAAATAAGTCAAGTTAATAAAATAAGAAAATAAGGTATAGCATAAATAAATTTTATAAAAGAATAAAACAAATAATAAACTAAGCAAGAAAATATCTTATTTCCCATGGAAAAGTCACTTAATTTTAATCACTTTGAATATTTAAGAACCAATAACTATTTAATAGTTAATAAAAGAAGTACTTTTTTTATCTTTGAACAGGAAAGAGACAAACAAAAAAAGGGAGGGCGATCCCTTCCCCCTCACCTCATTGTTGATATATAACTCTGGTAAGAACCACTTTATCGAAATAGATAATTTAGGAAAAATTTGGTTGGAATGAATTTCCTATCATTTGTATTCGTTTTACTTTGGAAATATGAACACCACAATCATTGAAATATTTGTTTGATTAAATTAAAAAAAAAGGGTATTATTCATATATTATTCATAGAATAGATTACTTCACTCAAATACAATATAGATATAGAATTTTGAAATGAAGATATTTAAAATTCAATTTAATTGAATTTAAACAAGAGTTAAAGTTTAAAATCTTTGCAGAATAATGTATAAAACAATTGATACAGTTTGATTTCTCAACTCAATTAGTAGTACCCCTAGAGTCCACTTCTTCCCCATACTACGAGTGAAAGGGAAAATGTAAAGACTACCATTAAAGCAGCCCAAGCGAGACTTACTATATCCATGTGAATTATGTCCTCTATCTTTATGAATATGAAGGAATTTTTTATTAATGAATTTTTATATTTAAGGAAGTTTTCTATTATTGTTCACTAATACTAATAATAGTAGAATCGCTGGCGCAGAGTCAAAAAAAATATCTTCAATATATTGATGAAACACTCCAAAAAAGCCAATTAATTTTAAGAAGTTTTTATATGATGACTGAAAAACTTTTAGTACAAACAAAATAAGCAGTAAGACCCTTGGAAGTATCAAGGTGACTTTTCCTCCGCGTGCTTCTGTTGGGGGAAAATTCAACAAATTATATCAGCAAAAGGGAATAAGGTACTTTGCGTCTTTTGTTGATGAGGCGACACCCGGATTTGAACTGGGGAAAAAGGATTTGCAGTCCCCCGCCTTACCACTCGGCCATGCCGCCAAGACGACACAAAATAGACAAAAATATCGTCCTCCTTTATTTTGGAAAGGGGGACGATATTTTTTTTGTACTTGCACCGTGAATCCCATTTTTTTTAATCCCTTTCCTAAATTCCGAAAAAAAAATCCTTATTTTTTTTTTTTATTTTTTGATTGGATTTATTTTTTCAATTAATTTTGTATAGTATTTCAAAACATACACTATTTAAATTCTTTCTGCTTTCTATATGAAATAAAAAAGTGACTTTTCTTTCACAAAAGACAAAATTAAGGACAAATTTGAACCATTAACTATTGACTGTGAATTTACGAACGATTCGTGGATTTGAATCGAAAATTGTATTTCCCTAATCTTAATGATAGCTTAATGATATCAGAAAAAAAATGGATACCTAACCAATCAGTATTGATTCTTTTCAATACAAAATTATTCTCAATTTGAATTATAACACCAATTATGGGTATATGTAAACCCTAGAACATAAAATTTTACACAGATAGCTAATCTGATATCTTATCTGTCTAGAATTCATCTATCAAAATGTACTGTCAAAAATGGAACTGCAGTAAAGGGGGAGACAGGAATATATACATAGCTCTATCTAGATCCATATCCATTTATTTTATTCATTTATTTTAGGGATATTCCAATCATATTGGAATATGTAATATCATAATAATGGTAGAAATTAAATCACGTTTTGCTATTCTATACAAAATTTCCTAAACAAAATTTACTAAGTCGAAGTTAAGTGTAATTTCTCAACCCCTTTCCAGTTGTATTTCTTGCAAATTCGAATTTGAGTATAAAATTATCTTTATTCCACCGTTCGTATGTATTTCATACATTCCATATCCATCTATGGAGTTAGATAAAATTTTATGCGATTCTGTAAACAGAATAAAAATTCTATCATTGCTAGATCGATCTATATAATTGAATTGAATGAGGCACGATCCAATAATGAGATTTTTAAAATAGTTAATAAACGGGAAATTTTAAATGCTCGAGGATGTAAACGAGGGAATGTCTACAATACCTGGATTTAATCAAATCCAATTTGAAGGATTTTGTAGGTTCATTGATCAGGGCTTAACAGAAGAGTTTTCTAAGTTTCCAAAAATTAAAGATACAGATCAAGAAATTGAATTTCAATTATTTGTGGAAACATATCAATTAGTCGAACCATTGATAAAAGAAGGAGATGCTGTATATGAATCACTTACATATTCTTCTGAATTATATGTATCCGCGGGATTAATTTGGAAAAACAGTAGGGATATACAAGAACAAAAAATTTTTATTGGAAACATTCCTTTAATGAATTCCCTAGGAACTTTTATAATAAATGGAATATACCGAATTGTAATCAATCAAATATTGCAAAGCCCCGGTATTTATTACCGCTCAGAATTGGATCATAACGGAATTTCGGTCTATATTGGGACTATAATATCAGATTGGGGGGGGAGAATAGAATTAGAGATTGATAGAAAAGCAAGGATATGGGCCCGCATGAGTAGGAAACAGAAAATATCTATTCTAGTTCTATCATCAGCTATGGGTTTGAATCTACGACAAATTTTAGAGAATGTGTGTTACCCTGAGATTTTCTTAGCTTTCCTGAATGATAAGGAAAAAAAAAAAATTGGATCAAAGGAAAATGCCATTTTGGAGTTTTATCAACAATTTACTTGTGTAGGGGGCGATCCGGTATTTTCTGAATCCTTATGTAAGGAATTACAAAAGAAATTCTTTCAACAAAGATGTGAATTAGGAAGGATTGGTCGATTAAATATGAACCGGAGACTGAATCTTGATATACCTCATACCAATACATTTTTGTTACCGAGAGATATATTGGCAGCTACAGATCGTTTGATTGAAATGAAATTTGGAATGGGTACGCTTGACGATATGAATCATTTAAAAAATAAACGTATTCGTTCTGTAGCGAATCTCTTACAAGATCAATTCGGATTAGCCTTGATTCGTTTAGAAAATGTGGTTAGGGGGACTATATGTGGAGCAATTAGGCATAAATTGATACCAACCCCTCAAAATTTGGTAACTTCAACTCCATTAACAACCACTTATGAATCTTTTTTTGGATTACACCCATTATCTCAAGTTTTGGATCGAACTAATCCATTGACACAAATAGTTCATGGGAGAAAATCGAGTTATTTGGGTCCTGGAGGGTTAACAGGACGAAC